TTCGAATTTCCACAAAAGATAATTTTTTCTTTCAATACTTACTCCTCATTAGTTAACAATTCTAATGATTAGATTCGTATGCTTAATTCTGATAGTTAAGGTCAAATGATTATTCATCAAATTTTTTGTATTTTAATTAAATAGGAGGTATTTCTATGTTCAAATGGCGGTGCAATTTTGTATTTTCCAATGAGAAGGTAGAACATAGGTGTGGGCCAAGTAAATCAATAGATAGTGTTGATAGTATTGGACATACAGATAGAAGTGAACAACCTATTCTAAACGATATGGAAAAAAAGGTTCCTAGTTGGAATCGTATTAGTAATTATAGTTTCAATAATGTTGATTATTTATTTGATATCAGGAATATTTGGAGTTTGATCTCTGATGACACTTTTTTTGTTAGGGATAGTAATGGTGATCGTTACTCTATATTTTTTGATATTGAAAATCATATTTTTGAGGTTGACAATGATAGTTCCTTTATGAGTGAACTAGAAATTATTGTTTCTAGTTATTTGAATAGGGGGTCTAAGAAAAAGAATCATACATGTAATGATACTGAATCCAGTTGGAAAAAGAACATTATTAGTAGCATTGATAGTTATCTTCGTTTTGAAGTCAGTATTAATAGTTCTATTTCGAGTAGTACCAACAATTACAGTGAAAGTTACATTTATAATTTCATTTGTACTGAAAATAAAAATAGTAGTGAGAGTGATCGTTCTAGTATAAGAACTAGTCAAAATATCGATGATTTGGATATTAGAGTAGAATCCAATCATAATGATAATCCTTTCCATAAATTCAGACATTTATGGGTTCAATGTGAAAATTGTTATGAATCACATTATAAACAATTTTTTGGTGAAAAAATGTATATTTGTGAATTTTGTGGATATCATTTGAAAATGAGTAGTTCAGATAGAATTGAACTTTCGATTGATCCCGGAACTTGGGATCCCATGGATGAAGATATAGTATCTGTAGACCCCATTGAATTTGATTCACCCGTTGAATTTGATGAAGAACCGGATTCTGATAGAGATCATATCGATTTTTCAGAAGAAGAACTGGATTCTGATTCTTATATAGATCGTATCGATTCTTATCAAAGAAAGACAGGTTTAACTGAAGCTGTTCAAACAGGCATAGGTCAACTAAATGGTATTTCCGTAGCTATTGGCGTTATGGATTTTCAGTTTATGGGGGGTAGTATGGGATCCGTAGTAGGCGAGAAAATTACTCGTTTGATCGAATATGCTACTAATCGATCTCTACCTGTCATTATTGTGTGTGCTTCTGGAGGAGCACGCATGCAAGAAGGAAGTTTGAGCTTGATGCAAATGGCTAAAATTTCTTCTGCTTTATATAATTATCAATTAGATAAAAAGTTATTCTATGTAGCAATTCTTACAGATCCTACAACCGGTGGAGTAACAGCCAGTTTTGCTATGTTAGGAGATATCATTATTGCTGAACCTAATGCAACCATTGCATTTGCGGGTAAAAGAGTAATTGAACAAACATTGAATACGACAGTACCCGAGGGTTCACAAACATCTGAGTATTTATTCGAAAAAGGTTTATTCGACCCAATAGTACCACGTAATCTTTTAAAAGGTGTTCTGAGTGAGTTATTTCAACTCCACGGTTTCTTTCCTTTGAATCACAGTTCCAAAAATTAAAGTATAGCACTAGATTCGTTTATTTTATTTGTAGCGAACAAAAATAAATATTTAATTCATCGTAATCGTAATTAAAAGAAACAATATATATATTGTTTTCCTTGTTGACATAAGTTCTCCTTGTAGATAGACAGAGGTTTCGGATAATTATATTTTTTCTTTTGTTTTTTATTTATAATTATTTATTTAATATATTAATTTAATATATTAAAATTCAAATAATATTAATTATTATTTTAACTTATATTATAATATTCATTATTATATTACTTATTATTTAATATTTAAATATATATATATATTCTAAATATTATAGTTTCTATCTAATCATATAGCTAATAGAATTATAGTTGATATTATTTATCACTTAAAAATAATATTATTTACAATATAATAATAACTTGATATTACTTATGATAGATATATCCTAAATAAGCATAAGAGGATATCTTTTTAATAGATAGAAATATTAATAGATAGAAATAGTAAATCAAGGCATCTATTCTATGACAGATTTCAACTTACCCTCCATTTTTGTACCTTTAGTGGGCCTAGTATTTCCGGCAATTGCAATGGTTTCTTTATTTCTTCATGTCCAAAAAAATAAGATTGTCTAGACCCAATGGTAATGAATCTTATCAAGTGATTTCAACACTGTATGATAATACGGATATTTATTTCGTGTAATATGGTATGATATGTGGCTTTTGCCAAACACACAAGTGAAAGAACTTTTATGCGGATATATAATATCTGTATAAATGCATGTATATGTGGATATAGCTTGTTCAAAATGAATTAGCGAATATAAAAAAAGGAAAGTCAATGTATCTAACTAATTACTCCCGATGTTTCACATAACAATAGTGCTAGTTGGTGAAAGTGACTTCGGGGTCAAGAAAGGTAAAGTCAAATTTATTTGGGTTATTCGCTCAATTCCAATCGAATGTAACTGAATGCAGTATAGTATGAATTGGCGATCAGAACATATATGGATAGAACTTATAACGGAATCTCGAAAAACGAATAATTTTTGCTGGGCCTGTATCCTTTTTTTAGGTTCACTAGGATTCTTAGTGGTTGGAACTTCCAGTTATCTTGGTAGGAATTTGATCTCTGTATTTCCATCTCAGCAAATCGTTTTTTTTCCTCAAGGGGTTGTGATGTCTTTCTATGGGATCGCGGGTCTGTTCATTAGCTCCTATTTGTGGTGCACTATTTCGTGGAATGTAGGTAGCGGTTATGACCGATTCGATAGAAAAGAGGGAAGAGTGTGTATTTTTCGTTGGGGATTTCCTGGAATAAATCGTCGCATCTTCCTTCGGTTCCTTATGAGAGATATCCAATCAATCAGAATAGAGGTTAAAGAGGGTCTTTATACTCGTCGTGTCCTTTATATGGAAATCAGGGGCCAAGGAGCCATTCCCTTGACTCGTACTGATGAGAATTTGACTCCACGAGAAATTGAACAAAAAGCTGCTGAATTAGCCTATTTTTTGCGCATACCAATGGAAGTACTTTAAAACGAACTCGAACTAAAGTAAAGAATAAATATCCTCTCAAGGTGGGGAAAAGAACTTGCTAATTCCCCTTTTTAATAAATTAATAAAAGGCAAGTTTCCTGATTCTTTTATACTAGAAGTCTAATCTAACTAACTAATCTAATAATTAATTTATAGATATAAATTAATCAAACCTATCCGAACATATATTTCGTAATACATAATTCATCTTTTTAGGCCCATGATTTTTAATTGATACCCTTTTTCTGATTATACAGTAAAAGATTTCGTTTCGAAAGAATTAATGTAAGTTTTTTGGTCTCGAAACTTGATTCGTTACTTAAAGTGGGTTTTGGAGTATTCATCGAAAGGAACAAATGAAAATGAAATTGGTTTGAATTTGCCCAATTGAGATATCTGAAATATATTACAAATAAAAAGGAAAGGGATAGATCCAGAGGTCACTACTTTGTTATACAACTCGTGCTTCAGAGAAATATCAGATAGAGTCGACGAATGAAGCAGGTTCATTAAAAATTCAAATTAAATTCACAGATCAAAATGAAAAAAAAGAAAGCATTGGCCTCCCTTCCCTATCTTGCATCTATGGTATTTTTGCCCTGGTGGGTCTCTTTCTCTTTTAATAAATGTCTGGAACCTTGGGTTACTTATTGGTGGAATAGCAGACAATCCGAAACTTTTTTAAATCATATTCAAGAGAAAAACGTTCTAAAAAGATTCATAGAATTAGAAGAACTATTCCTATTGGATGAAATGATAAAGGAATACCCGGAAACACATATACAAAAACTTCATATAGGAATACACAAGGAAACAATACAATTGGTCAAAGCATGCAATGAATATGATCTCCGTATCATTTTACATTTCTCGACAAATATAATCTGTTTCACTATTCTAAGTGGTTATTTTATTCTGAGTAATGAAGAACTCGTTATTCTGAATTCTTGGGTTCAGGAATTCCTCTATAACTTAAGTGACACAATAAAAGCTTTTTCGATTCTTTTAGTTACTGATTTATGGGTCGGATTTCACTCGACCCGTGGTTGGGAACTAATGATAGGTTTGGTTTACAACGATTTTGGATTGGATCATAACAATCAGATTATATCTGGTCTTGTTTCCATTTTTCCAGTTATTCTAGATGCAATTGTTAAATATTGGATTTTTCATTATTTAAATCGTGTATCTCCTTCGCTTGTAGTAATTTTTCATTCAATGAATGAATAAAGAACTCATTTGATCTCATCATATCAATAAAATTAGAATCCTTCTTCCTTTATAAATAAATAGAAATTAAGCATTTAATTAAAAATTTTACTTAATTCCTTATACTTTCATCTGCTCAAGGTATTCATCGTATATTCCAGTACAATTATTCTAGTACAATGCCAGACTCGTGTATAGGTAACTATACTAGTTACCTATCTAATTTATTGTAGAAACTCCGAAATTAATGATTGGACATGCAAAAAAAAAATGCTTTTTCTTGGGTAAAGGAAGGGATGACTCGATCCATTTCTGTATCGATCATGATATATGTAATAACTCGGTCATCCATTTCAAATGCATATCCCGTTTTTGCGCAGCAGGGTTATGAAAACCCGCGAGAAGCAACGGGACGAATTGTATGTGCCAATTGTCATTTAGCTAATAAACCCGTGGATATTGAAGTTCCGCAAGCTGTGCTCCCTGATACTGTATTTGAAGCAGTTGTCCGAATTCCTTATGATAAGCAACTGAAACAAGTTCTTGCTAATGGTAAAAAGGGGGGTTTGAATGTAGGGGC